CGGGTCCAAAAGGAGTTCAAGTACAAATTGCGGGACGTATCGACGGAAAAGAGATTGCACGTGTCGAATGGATCAGAGAGGGTAGGGTTCCTCTACAAACCATTCGAGCTAAAATTGATTATTGTTCCTATACAGTTCGAACTATTTATGGGGTATTAGGAATCAAAGTTTGGATATTTGTAAATAAAGAATAAAAACATTATCCTTTTCTTTAAGGTTCCATGTTTCGGTAAAACCACAAAATTACAAATTCTTACATTGTTATTCCAAAAAAAAAATGATAATTTTTCAAATTTTATAAGATTGAATAAAGAATTTCAATTAATCATTTGATATTGATATAATTGCTATGCTTAGTGTGCGACTCGTTGGTTTTTTTTAGAGTGGTTAGAGTTCAACAATAAAATAAACCGACTTGTAGTATGAATTAATTAATAATGAACTAATAACCAACTCATCGCTTCGGATTATCTGGATTTAAAGAACTAATCCAAATTTAAAATATAAATAAAGATATGATATTTTGGTGATATAATTATAGCAACTGAGATATTAGATATTGTATAAAAAAAAAAGAAAAACAAATCTTATTATTAGTTGTAAAGCAATAAGAATATACAGATAAATGAAAGGGTGAAAGAAAGAGAGAAAATAGAATAGAATAATAGAATATAAATAAATATACAGCAATGATATAGAATTCGAATATGTAAAGGTCTTTTGGTTATCTCATAAAAGGTAGTGTAATAAAGCATCAATACTAACTAATCCATATATGGATAAATATATTCCCATAATAAACAAATCAAGAGCATTGGGTCAATAAAAACTAAGAAGGTTGATTCAAGAAAAAAGAAAATATATATATATATATATATATTATATAAAATATTATTTGAAAGGCTCCATTGTAGAATTCCAGACCTAATCATTAATCGAGAAGCGATGGGAACGACGAAACCTGTGAATATCTAAGATTTTTTTAAACAAATCTTTATGATTCATTGGGCAGGATAGCGGAATGAACCAAGAACCAATCCATTTTTTTTTAGGAGTCATGGGATAACCCTACATTACATCTAAAAGAAAATGAATAATGAAAGAGTAAATATTCGCTCGCGAAATTTTTTTTTTATTTTCAAATTGGAGCCAATCCGATACGATAAATATGAAAAAAAAAAGATTCGTTAGAACCTTCTATTATAATAGAACAAAACATCTAGTTATATATAACTAACTATATAGTTCTATATAGTTAGTTCTATATAGTTATAACCATATGGGTAGGAAAAATTGTCTAGTAAGAATACATGTCTAGTTCTATATCAAAACAAGATATAAAAATTTCCAATAGATCAGTCGATTCTATGAAATATAAAAAAAACCCCGCGATTCTATTATATTATTCATTAAACATATGTATATATTTTATATTATATTGGCATTGGTAAAATCTATCTATTTTGTTTAATTCCTTTATTCGCGAGGAGCCGTATGAGGTGAAAATCTCATGTACGGTTCTGTAATAGCGATGGAATTTGAAAACAACCATCAACTATAACCCCAAAAGAACCAGATTCCGTAAACAACATAGAGGCAGAATGAAAGGAATATCCTATCGAGGTAATAATATTTGCTTCGGAAGATATGCTCTTCAGGCACTTGAGCCCGCTTGGATCACATCTAGACAAATAGAAGCAGGGCGGCGGGCAATGTCACGAAATGTCCGACGAGGTGGACAAATATGGGTACGCATATTTCCAGACAAACCGGTTACAGTAAGACCTACCGAAACGCGTATGGGTTCGGGAAAAGGATCTCCCGAATATTGGGTAGCTGTCGTTAAACCAGGTCGAATACTTTATGAAATGGGCGGAGTCGCGGAAAATATAGCCAGAAGGGCTATTTCAATAGCAGCATCAAAAATGCCTATCCGAACTCAATTCATTATTTCAAGATAATAATTAGAACCAAAGGAAAGAGGTCTTTAGGAAGAAAAATGATTGCAATTGTAGGTTTCTTTTTTTTGTTGAATGAAGAATATTCTTTTTTTTTTTACTTCAAGCTTTTGACTGAAAGAACAGAAAAAATAAAAAAAAAAATATGATTCAACCTCAAACCCATTTGAATGTAGCCGATAACAGCGGAGCCCGCCAATTGATGTGTATTCGAATCATAGGAGCTAGTAATCGACGATATGCTTATATTGGTGACATTGTTGTTGCTGTAATCAAGGAAGCAGTACCCAATACGTCTTTAGAAAGATCAGAAGTGATCAGAGCTGTAATTGTACGTACTTGTAAAGAACTCAAACGTAACAACGGCATGATAATACAGTATGATGATAATGCTGCGGTTGTGATTGATCAAGAAGGAAATCCAAAAGGAACTAGAATTTTTGGCGCAATCCCACGGGAATTGAGACAGTTAAATTTCACTAAAATAGTTTCATTAGCACCTGAGGTATTATAAGCCGAAACCATGATATAGATATATCATTTGTGAATGAAATATATTACTTAATAGATTATGTCTTACACATATACCTTCTGTAGTAATTAATTCTATTAATTATTTCATAATTATTTAATTATATTAGTAGTATATTATATATATGTATATATATTATATAAAATTATATATAATTTTATATAATAAAAAAAAGATTTTCATATTTCAATCTCATATTTGAAAAAAAAAAATAGCAAATATTTAAAATATATATTTTAAATCAAATTTAATAAAAAAAGTGAAAAAAAAAAAGGAGCATGTTGATTATATCGAAAGGAAAGGGCAACATAGATTTTACTTTATTATGGGTAAGGACACCATCGCTGACATAATAACCTCCATACGAAATGCTGACATGAATAGAAGAGGAACGGTTCAAATACCATCTACTAACATCACTGAAAACATTGTAAAAATGCTTTTACGAGAGGGTTTTATTGAAAACGTGAGAAAACATAGGGAAAGGGACAATTTTTTTTTAGTTTTAACTCTACGGTATAGAAGAAATAGAAAAGGATCATATAAAACGAGTTTGAATTTAAAACGGATCAGTACACCTGGTTTACGAATCTATTCGAATTATCAACAAATTCCAAGAATTTTAGGGGGGATGGGGATTGTAATTCTTTCTACTTCTAGAGGTATAATGACAGATCGAGAGGCTCGATTAGAAAGAATCGGAGGAGAGGTTTTATGTTATATATGGTAATATTTCTGATATCCGAATTCTATTATAGAAAATGCAAAACTTCTATACATTTTTGTGAAAAAAAAAAAAGAGAGAGAGAGAAAACACAGGTCTCTGATATCACCCCTCATACTTTAATGAATGCGTGAAAGGGGTTTAACAGGAATAGGAATAAAAAAAAAACAAACGGATTCATGAGGGTTTAATTTGATTATTGAATAAATTTCCAGAGGTATGTTCCAGGTCCATTTTGATTTTCATAATGAAAATATGATTCTAGACTATCTTTCTGAAAAGGTTCGACGTACTCTTCTTTTATACGTATACGACATAGAAAGAGAAAATGAAAGTATAAGTTATTTTATTACACTGACTGTTTTTTCAGCCTCAACATTGTGGGGTACGATTTTAGAAGTTAAAAATTTAAGGAAACCATATTTTCTTCCAATCAAATGGATTCGGGATTAAGTTAAGGAATGACAAATATGAAAATAAGGGCCTCTGTTCGTAAAATTTGTGAAAAATGTCGATTGATCCGCAGGCGAGGACGAATTATAGTAATTTGTTCCAATCCAAGACATAAACAAAGACAAGGATAATATTTCCACAAGTAAAGGGCTTTCAATTAGAAAGGACTGAATGCACAAATAACAATATTTAAAAGATTTGAAATTTCAATATAATATAAATTACAATAAATTACATAAAATTATATACGATTATATATATAAATCATATTATTTATATTAAGATATATAGTATATAAGATATATAGTAATTATTTGAATATATGCAAATTTAAAATTATTGAAATTCGAAATTCTATTTATATATATATTATAACTATTATAAGTATAATAGATATTTTTTATATTTTATATAAATCGGAAATTCTATTTTTGGCAATTGTATTCTATATTAATAGAAATAGAATACATAATTAATAGAAATAGAATACATAGATATCGAATACAATTAATAGAATATTAATTCTAGTTTCTAATTAAAAAAAAGTAAAGCATCCGTTTTTGACATGAAATGGATATATCCATATACCTCGGACTTCTATTTATGAAATAACAAAAAGATAATAAGATATGGCAAAACCTATACCAAAAATTGGTTCGCGTAAAAATGGACGTATTGGTTCTCGTAAGCATACTCGTAAAATACCAAAGGGAGTTATTCATGTTCAAGCAAGTTTCAACAATACCATTGTGACTGTTACAGATGTACGGGGGCGGGTCATTTCGTGGTCCTCTGCTGGTACTTGTGGATTCAAGGGTACACGAAGAGGAACACCATTTGCCGCTCAAACCGCAGCAGGAAATGCTATTCGAACAGTAGCGGATCAAGGCATGCAACGAGCAGAAGTCATGATAAAAGGTCCCGGTCTCGGAAGAGATGCGGCATTAAGAGCTATTCGTAGAAGTGGCATACTATTAAATTTTATACGGGATGTAACCCCTATGCCACATAATGGGTGTAGGTCCCCCAAAAAAAGACGTGTGTAAAACGAAAAATAAACATAGAAGAGATTGGATTTCAAGAGAAATAAACAATTCAAGGATTTGAAAAAAAAAAAAAATAGATTACTATGGTTCGAGAGAAAGTAAGAGTATCTACTCAGACACTACAGTGGAAGTGTGTTGAATCAAGAGTCGACAATAAGCGTCTTTATTATGGTCGCTTTATTCTGTCTCCACTTATGAAAGGCCAAGCCGATACAATAGGCATTGCGATACGAAGAATTTTGCTCGGAGAAATAGAGGGAACATGTATCACACGTGCAAAATCTGAG